TAAATGTTCAACAACTTTGTAAACTATAACTGATAATACTCATTACATTATAATAGAATGGTGGTTTATAATGGCATGGCGGTTATCCTTTTGACAAATATCAACAAGATCTCTCTATTCTCCTCTCGGCTGAAAAACGAAGACTGGAGTTTCATGAAAAAAGCCCTTTATCGGATTTGAACCGATGACTTACGCCTTACCATGGCGTTACTCTACCACTGAGTTAAAAGGGCTTTCAAAAAAATGAATTAGCAATTCATTTTCCATTATGAGTCTACTGTATGTATATATGTACATATATTACATACATAGATACATGGATGCATAGGGTCATCCAGGAACAAGATATTGGATTTACTTAAGAAAATAAGTGAAGTCAGAAGTAAAGTCTAGGGTAAAATGCCTTTTTTGAGAAATACCAATACAGTGAATTGTTTCAAGACCGATGTCACTTTCTATATTGTATTTGCTTTGCTTTTTTTTTATCGATCCATCAGAACAAGATTTACTTGATTGATACGTGTACCAACACGACGACATAGATTTACGAAATTTGATTGAATGATGTCTTATCTGAACAAATCAATTAGTGCAAATTGAATAAATGAAACTTCTATCCTTTTTCTGTTAGACCAATCACTACTTGAACTAAAAGAATACTATACTTTTCTGGTTTATACTTCTTTTTTTTTTTTTTATTTGATTTTATCTTTCTCATTTTATATTTTATCATATTATATTAATTATATATTATTATTTATTATATTATATAATGAAATGTATTAAATGTATATAATTAGTAATGTATATAACTAATTTAATGGATGATGGATAATTAATGGGGCATTTATGAACCATAAAAAATTTTTTTAAATTCGAATTATATAGAATCGTGAAAATAGGAAAGGTCTTTCGGATCTAATCATACCATTACGTTATTATATTACTTATATATATTATTGTAATTGTATTGACAATTCCGAAAAACTGATCATACTATGATCATAGTATGGTGGTGGTCGGGCGGGTATGCCCCTATCGTCTAGCGGTTCAGGACATCTCTCTTTCAAGGAGGCAGCGGGGATTCGACTTCCCCTGGGGGTAGGGTACTGCGAAAGTAAGTTGATCGTGGATTATCAATTATCAAAAAACCCATATCCATATCATATATAATTATAATAATTATATTATTATATATATATTATTATATATAATATAATTTATTATTATATAGATTTATAATATATATTATATATAATTATAGAATTTATATAGAAATAGAATTTCGAATTTCTATTTATATATAATATAATTGAATTAAAAATTCTATAATTCGAAATTCTATAATTGATTCTATAATTGATATTGATTCTTCCTGGGTCGATGCCCGAGCGGTTAATGGGGACGGACTGTAAATTCGTTGACAATATGTCTACGCTGGTTCAAATCCAGCTCGGCCCAAAAATTCGCCGCTTTCTTTTGTGATATAACCAATTTATTTTCCAGAAATGCCCAATATATCAATATATATGGAAGAATAAAGAAAAGAGTTGATTTTTTTTTGTTTTTTCTCATTGAAAGATTGATAATCAATCTTGTAGTAATAAAAAGAATCACAGGATTACTAGTTAAACCGTGTTATTCTTACTATATTACTAGATAGAGTATAGTCCATATCTATTCTATGTAGATATCCGTATATCATTCGGTCTATGTTACAACACAGCAAACAGAATGCTCTTATGATATCACAAGAATATGTATGCTGTACATCCCGCTGGGATTGTAGTTCAATTGGTCAGAGCACCGCCCTGTCAAGGCGGAAGCTGCGGGTTCGAGCCCCGTCAGTCCCGAACTAGGATCCGACGATCCAATGAATTTGTCAGTTTATCTCTCTCTATTGCCCCGACAAAAAGGGGGGAGCAAAATCGAATTCCATGTAGGGATCTTTATTTCTTTTTTATTTTTTTTTTATCCTCAGACAGGCAATTTCCGTTTCTTCTACTAATATTGTATCGATTCATAAAAAAAGCTTAGCTTAGAGTTCAACACGTCATTTTTTTTATTGCACTTCTACTACTTGGGTCTATAGCCAATAGAATACCGGTCATATGATATTTCATCAGATAATTAATTGTATGTATAAGTCTAAGGAAAGATGTTGTATAAGGAAGAGGGCCGTTTATAGAAAAGGATGAGAAATTCAGTAGGATTCTTTATCGGATCAGAAATCACACTTTTACTTGGTATGGATAAAAGATCTTCCTATGTTATACTATTCAATTCTCGACGATGAGTCGATTTGATAGATTAGATATTGTTATTCATAACATTGATCCGATTCAGTATCATTAGGATGCCATTCAGCCCATTTAATTTACGTTACGGCAGTCAAATTTCTCATCTCTATGGGATTAGATCCCGAGTTATTGCGAAGAAAAAAAACAATAAGATTATGGAAGTAAATATTCTCGCATTTATTGCTACTGCACTGTTTATTCTAGTTCCTACTGCTTTTTTACTTATCATCTATGTGAAAACAGTCAGTCAAAATGATTAAGTTGACTGATACTTTTACTTCTTATCAATGATTGAAGAAAAGAAAAGGATTTAAACTCCAAGTCTTAAATGAAATGATCGGACTGGAATCGACAGTATCTGAATAGTATGGTAGAAAGAACTAAACTTTATAATAGAAATATATATCTTTCTACCACACTATAATATATATCTTTCTACCACACTATCTAGTATAGTAGACTATCTATTATTATATCTATTTTTATACAGATATAGGCTTGATAACATAGATCAATTTCCAATACAATACATCTGTACAATTATTTATGTAAAGTAAATATAAATAAAATATGTAAAAAAGCACTCTAATTCTATTTATATTTTCTTTTCGTCGCTACAGCCATTTGTATGAATTTTGATCAATCCAAAATAAAAAAATAAATTAAATAATAATTTAATTGAAGGTCAACTGTTCTATCCTAATTTCATTTCTAGGTTTCTTATAATTTTTATTAAATAAGGATCCCGAGATAGATCAAAACAATCAATGTAGGAAGAAAACTGTGGGTATATTTAAAATATATAATTATATAAAAGAAAACAAAACCAAGGATTCTTTTTTTACCATTCCAAAGAAGTCATCGATTGAGCTATAAACAGATGATCCATGAAGTTCTATGGTAACTTCTTTGGATCTGGAAAAGGGGTAATAGATTCGTCGATTTGTCATGCTTAAACATGACATTAATTAGATGAGTCGATAAAGCCTAAATAAAATAAAATTTCTAGAAGTCTAAAATGTTAAATCTATGATATATAGATCGCTCAACGCAAGCAAGACGTAGGACCTGTTTGTTTGGACAACTACTAAGAGCTTGCAGTAGAAAGTATGTATCGCTGTAATAGCAGAACAACTTTCTCTTGGAACAGTAAAAGTGTAGAAGTAAAGAAAGAAGGGGAAACAAATAAAGGAAAAAAGAAAGGTTGCTTGTTTTTTATTGTAATATCTGTAATTCTGGTAAGAACCGGTTCAACAAATCAAAATAGAATAGAAAAAACTTGGTTGAAAAAAATCCTATCATATGTATTCCGTTGATTTGAGTTTCGAAATACAACTATGGTAATCATTCATTGTTTGCTCGAATGGTTATTATTCATTAGTGTATTTTCTTATTCATATTTTACTGTATTACAGTAGAATTTGAAAACAGAGGCATTTTTTTTTAAACAGTTCGTAAAATAAAACAACAATTAATTAAACAATTGATACAATTCGATTACTCAATTAATAGTACTTCTAAAGTCCACTCCTTCCCCATACTACGAGTGAAAGGGAAAATGTAAAGACTACCATTAAAGCAGCCCAAGCGAGACTTACTATATCCATGTGAATTATGTCTCCTATCCTTATGTGAAATGAAAGAATTATTCCATTATTGATCACTAATCATAGTGGAATCAATGGTGTAGAGTCAAAATGGAATTATGACTTAAGGCTATTGATGAAGCAATCCCCAAAATCCATTCGTAACAAGTTCCTATATCCTATATTAGGATATTTCTGGCTAGGCTGGTAGAATCAGTAAAGATTAGGTACAAATACGATATACATGCTTTGGGAATATCAAGTGAATGCTCCTATCCTAATAAAATAAAACATGTAGGAATAGTAAGACTCACTGTTTGTTGACTTTTTTTCATAACATAAACAAAAAAAACATACATAAAAATATACTATCAAGGTAGATAACTATCTATTCTATACCTATATTCTCTCTACTCTAAGACGTACAGTTTCTCTTTCTGTGAAAGAATTGGAAATGCCATGCGATATTACATTTTTTTTGTAATCTCCTGAAAGAAAATTTTTTTACCTTTATTCTATCTCTATAAGATAAGGCCAATCAATATTGATTGGTTGATTGAGTACTAAGAATTTCTTGTGAGTTTGGAGACAAAGTCTCTTTATTCATTCCTTTACACAACTCCTAAATTGATTTCTCATCAGCCTATCCAATCCAATTCTATACTGAATCAGTAGACACTAACTACCTTAGTAGTGTAGAGTAAGTAATTAAATTAGGAAGATTTGATAGTCTTTCCTATCATCCATTTTGAATCCTAGAAGCAAAAACAGAGAGTCCTTTCTAGGACCTACGGATCATTCTTAAAATCAAGTATTGACAAGGCCTAGGCCTTTATCTCTGTTTCTGTTGGGTTCGTCGATTGGGGTTTAGATCAGCAGGATAAGAAATCTCGAGTTTTTTGTTGAGCAGGCGACACCCAGATTTGAACTGGGGATAAAGGATTTGCAGTCCCCCGCCTTACCACTTGGCCATGTCGCCAAAACAAAAAAAATGGATAGAAATTTTAAATTATATTATACTTATTCCTAAATTTTTCCTTATTTTGGGGGGATTACTGACTGAACCGTTTGTTTCTTTCTTCCTATTTAATTTAATTTGGATCCTGAATTCCGTTGTACTTATCCTTTTCTAAAGAATAATTCCTCTTTTTTATTGGCCCTAATTAAGTTAAGATCATTTTCTTCAATTGATTGTATCTTTATACAATACATATTTATACCATTTAGAAACTTTTCCTTTCTTTTCAAAAACAAAAAGAGTCAAAAGAAATGGATTTGTGACTGAAAAATTCAGGGCAAATTGAACCATTAACTATACTATTAACTTTGAATTAATGAACGATTTTGAAATTTTAAATTGTATTTCTTTAATTTAAAGACAAAAAAATCAAACAAATTTATTTATTACTAATTTACTACTAAGCAGTATCAATATATATATATATAAGTATCAATAAATATATAAATATATATCAATATAATATATATAAATAAATATATATATTCAATAACAAGAATTTCATTCAATAATTATTCAATAATTTGAATAATCAATCTTTTTTTTTTTTTTTTATTTTCAATTATAACAACAATTATGTCTATATGTAAATATATGTATGTAAATGTAAACCCCAGAACAGAAATTACAGATACCGAGTCAGGTACCTTCTCTATGTATTTCTATAGAGAATAGAATGATCGTGCTTTAATTTTTCATTGAATAGAAAAGAGCAATTATGATATGGCACGACCTGTGTTGCCCCAAGTGGAACTATGATAAAAGATGAAATATACAAATAGCTAGATAACTATATTGGCATGTACTTAATAAATACAACTTACTCCTATTATATTATGCACTTCAATCATATTCTATGAATTCTGCTATAAAAAAAAAAGATCCGCTAATCATTTGTTGAGTATGAAGTGTTAAAATAAAAGTAAACTCTATACTGCTCCTGATTATTCCGTCTTTATCTCATTCCTGGAGAGTCAATTAAATCCCGAATCCACTTTTGGTACTCAATCGGATCGTAATATCATAAATAATAAGTAGAAATTGGGTCAATTTGGATATTCCATACAAGACAAGACTTCATAAGTCAAGTCTACTAAGTGGCATAATTTTTTTCCAGGAATTTCTCAATTTATTTCCATTTGTATCTTTTGCAAATTTTAATCTAATTTGCGCCGAAAATTCTCTTTGTTTTATTCACCCTCTCATTCTCATCTCCGTTCATACATATGAAATACATATATGGAGTTGTCTAAAATTTTATGTAATTCAGTAAACAGAATATATATTCCATCATTGGTAGATCGATCCATATGGATCGATGAAAAGGTGAGCCAATAATGGGATTTTTCGATAAACAGGAAACTTAAGATTAAAATGCTCCGGGATGAAAATGAGGGGATGTTCACAATACCTGGATTTAGTCAGATTCAATTTGAGGGATTTTGTAGGTTTATTAATCAGGGCTTAATGGAAGAATTTTATAAGTTTCCAAAAATTGAAGATACAGATCAAGAAATTGAATTTAAATTATTTGTGGAAACATATCAATTGGCAGAACCCTTGATAAAAGAAAAAGATGCTGTGTATGAATCACTCACGTATTCTTCTGAATTATATGTACTTGCGGGATTAATTTGGAAAACCGATAGAGATATGAAAGAACAAACAGTATTTATTGGAAACATTCCTTTAATGAATTCCCTGGGAACCTTTATAGTAAATGGAATTTACAGAATTGTGATTAATCAAATATTGCAAAGTCCCGGCATTTACTACCGTTCAGAATTGGACCATAACGGAATTTCTGTCTATACCAGCACCATAATATCGGATTGGGGAGGAAGATCAGAATTAGAAATTGATAGAAAAGCAAGGATATGGGCCCGTGTGAGTAGGAAACAAAAAATATCTATTCTAGTTCTATCATCAGCTATGGGTTTGAATCTAAAAGAAATTCTAGATAATGTTTGTTATCCTGAAATTTTCTTGTCTTTCCCGAATGATAAGGAAAAAAAAAAGATCGGGTCAAAGGAAAATGCCATTCTGGAGTTTTATCAACAATTTGCTTGTGTAGGTGGGGATCCGGTATTTTCTGAGTCTTTGTGTAAGGAATTACAAAAGAAATTTTTTCAACAAAGATGTGAATTGGGAAGAATTGGTCGGCGAAATATCAACCGGAGATTGAATCTTGATATACCTCAGAACAATACATTTTTGTTACCGCGAGATGTATTGGCTGCTGCGGATCATTTGATCGGAATGAAATTTGGAATGGGTACGCTTGACGATATGAATCACTTGAAAAATAAACGTATTCGTTCTGTAGCAGATCTGTTGCAGGATCAATTCGGATTGGCTCTTGTTCGTTTAGAAAATGCGGTTCGAGGAACTATATCTGGAGCAATCAGGCATAAATTGATACCAACTCCTCAAAATTTGGTAACTTCAACTGCATTAACAACCACTTATGAATCATTTTTTGGCCTACACCCTTTATCTCAAGTTTTGGATCGAACTAATCCATTGACACAAATTGTTCATGGGCGAAAATTGAGTTATTTAGGTCCTGGAGGGTTGACAGGGCGAACTGCTAGTTTTCGGATACGAGATATCCATCCTAGTCACTATGGACGTATTTGCCCAATCGACACCTCTGAAGGAATCAATGTTGGACTTATCGGATCCTTAGCTATTCATGTGAGGATTGGTCATTGGGGATCCATAGAGAGTCCATTTTATGAAATATCTGAAAGATCAAAAGAAAAAGAGGCACAGATGGTTTATTTATCACCAAGTAGAGATGAATATTATATGGTAGCGGCAGGAAATCCTTTGGCCTTGAATCGGGGTATTCAGGAAGAACAGGTTGTTCCGGCTCGATACCGCCAAGAATTCCTGACAATTGCATGGGAGCAGGTTCATCTTCGAAGCATTTTTCCCTTCCAATATTTTTCTATTGGAGCCTCCCTCATTCCTTTTATCGAGCATAATGATGCGAATAGGGCTTTAATGAGTTCTAATATGCAGCGTCAAGCAGTTCCGCTTTCTCGGTCCGAGAAGTGCATTGTTGGAACCGGACTGGAACGTCAAGCGGCTCTAGATTCGGGGGTTTCAATTATAGCCGAACACGAGGGAAAGGTCATTTCTACTGATACTCACCAAATTGTTTTCTCGGGTAATGGAAACACTATAAATATTCCATTAGTTATGTATCAACGTTCCAACAAAAATACTTGTATGCACCAAAAACCTCGGGTTCAGCGGGGTAAATACATTAAAAAGGGACAAATTTTAGCGGACGGTGCGGCTACCGTTGGTGGAGAACTCGCTTTGGGAAAAAATGTATTAGTAGCTTATATGCCATGGGAAGGCTACAATTTTGAAGATGCGGTACTCATTAGTGAGCGTTTGGTATATAGTGATATTTATACTTCTTTTCATATCCGAAAATATGAAATTCAAACTCATATGACAAGTCAGGGACCTGAAAGAATTACTAACGAAATACCACATTTAGAGGCTCATTTACTCCGCAATTTAGACAGAAATGGAATCGTGATGCTAGGATCTTGGGTGGAAACAGGTGATATTTTAGTAGGTAAATTAACGCCTCAGACAGCGAACGAATCGTCGTATGCCCCAGAGGATAGATTATTACGAGCCATTCTTGGCATTCAGGTATCCACTGCAAAGGAAACTTCTCTAAAATTACCTATAGGCGGAAGGGGTCGAGTTATTGATGTGAGATGGATCCAAAAAAAGGGGGGTTCCCATTATAACCCAGAAATGATTCGTGTATATATTTCACAGAAACGTGAAATCAAAGTGGGTGATAAAGTGGCTGGAAGACATGGGAATAAGGGTATTATTTCAAAAATTTTGCCTAGACAAGATATGCCCTATTTACAAGATGGAACGCCGGTTGATATGGTTTTCAACCCCTTAGGAGTACCCTCACGAATGAATGTGGGACAGATATTTGAATGTTCGCTCGGGTTAGCGGGAGATCTTTTAAATAGACATTATAGAATAGCCCCCTTTGATGAGAGATACGAGCAAGAGGCTTCGAGAAAACTAGTGTTTTCTGAATTATATGAAGCCAGTAAGCAAACAAAAAATCCATGGGTATTTGAACCCGAATATCCGGGAAAAAGTAAAATATTTGATGGAAGAACTGGAGATCCTTTTGAACAACCTGTTCTAATAGGAAAGTCCTATATACTTAAATTAATTCATCAAGTTGATGATAAAATCCATGGACGTTCCAGTGGACATTACGCACTTGTTACACAACAACCCCTTAGAGGAAGGGCCAAACAGGGGGGACAACGAGTGGGAGAAATGGAAGTTTGGGCTTTAGAGGGATTTGGTGTTGCTCATATTTTACAAGAAATGCTTACTTATAAATCTGATCATATTAGAGCTCGTCAGGAAGTACTTGGTACTACGATTATTGGAGGAACAATATCTAATCCTGAGGATGCTCCAGAATCTTTTCGATTGCTTGTTCGAGAACTACGATCTTTGGCTCTGGAACTGAATCATTTCCTTGTATCTGAGAAAAACTTCCAGATTAATAGGAAGGAAGCTTGATCTGAATGAATCAGAATTTCTATTCTATGATTGACCGGTATAAACATCAACAACTTCGAATTGGACCAGTTTCTCCTCAACAAATAAGTGCTTGGGCTAACAAAATTCTACCTAATGGGGAGGTAGTTGGAGAGGTAACAAAACCCTACACTTTTCATTACAAAACCAATAAACCAGAAAAAGACGGATTGTTTTGTGAAAGAATCTTTGGACCTATAAAAAGTGGAATTTGTGCTTGTGGCAATTATCGAGTGATCGGAGCTGAAAAGGAAGACCAAAAATTTTGTGAACAATGCGGGGTCGAATTTGTTGATTCTCGTGTACGAAGATATCAAATGGGATACATAAAACTCGCATGCCCAGTGACTCATGTGTGGTATTTGAAACGCCTTCCTAGTTATATCGCGAATCTTTTAGATAAACCACTTAAGGAATTAGAAGGCCTAGTATACTGCGATGTGTGATTTGATCGAAATTATCATTTTACAGATTCGGACTGAGAA